AATGAATTGCCTGATAAAAGGATTACCTTGATAGGGTAAATCATGTAATTGTATTACATTCATTATATTTAATAGAATTAACCTATTTCTAAAAGTATCAAAAACTTTTGTGCATCATACACCAAAATATAAAAAGATAAGCTAACTAAGCTACTGGGCTCATACCCCATTTATAAAGGTTCTAATCCTTTTCTTTTTAATTTTTAATAATTCATCAAAAATTATATTTTTCATAATTTTAATAATAGGAACACTAATTTCTATTTCAGCTAATTCTTGACTAGGAGCTTGAATAGGTTTAGAAATTAATTTATTATCTTTTATTCCCCTAATAAGAGATAATAAATTAATATCAACAGAAGCCTCATTAAAGTACTTCCTAACACAAGCATTAGCTTCTTCAGTGTTCTTATTTGCTACAATTTTATTTTTATTAAATTCAAATAAAATTAATTCTAATTTTATAATAGAAATAATAATTTTTTCCTCTCTTCTATTAAAAAGTGGTTCCGCCCCATTCCATTTTTGATTTCCTAATGTAATAGAAGGTCTTTCTTGATTAAATGCATTAATTTTAATAACATGACAAAAAATTGCCCCTTTAATATTAATTTCATATATCATTTTTAAACCTTTAATTATCATTAGAATCATTTTATCAAGATTAATTGGTGCATTAGGAGGGTTAAATCAAACTTCATTACGAAAATTAATAGCTTATTCTTCAATTAATCATTTAGGATGAATATTAGCTGCAATATACGACAGAAATTTAATATGAATAACTTACTTTGTATTTTATACATTTTTAACTTTTACAATAATTTTTATATTTAATATATTTAAAACATCTCATATTAATCAATTATTTACATTATCCTTTCATTCAAAAACAATAAAATTTTTCCTGTTTTTTAATTTATTATCATTAGGAGGTCTTCCCCCATTTTTAGGATTTTTACCAAAATGATTAGTAATCCAATCATTAACAATAAATAATCAATTATTTTTATTAACCTTTATGGTTTTAATAACTTTAATTACACTATATTTTTATATACGTTTATCTTATAGAGCATTTATGCTTAATTATCATGAAAATAATTGAATAACTAATTCATTATATAATTCAACCTATATAAGAACTTTTATAACGTATTCTTTTTTATCTTCAATAGGATTATTTTTAATATTTTCTTTATATTTTATGCTTTAAGGCTTTAAGTTAAATAAACTAATAGCCTTCAAAGCTATAAATATAAGAATAATCTTTTAAGCCTTAGTAAATTCTTACTCCTTTAGAATTGCAGTCTAATGTCATTATTGACTATAAAGCCAATATCTTTATGATTAAAGAGAATAACTCTCATAAATAGATTTACAGTCTATTGCCTAAATTTCAGCCATTTAATCGCAACAATGGTTATTCTCTACTAATCATAAAGATATTGGAACTTTATATTTTATTTTTGGAGCTTGAGCAGGTATAGTAGGAACTTCATTAAGAATTCTTATTCGAGCAGAATTAGGTCATCCTGGTGCATTAATTGGAGATGACCAAATTTATAACGTAATTGTTACAGCTCATGCCTTTATTATAATTTTCTTTATAGTAATGCCAATTATAATTGGAGGATTTGGAAACTGATTGGTACCAATTATATTAGGAGCCCCAGATATAGCTTTCCCTCGAATAAATAATATAAGTTTTTGACTTTTACCTCCAGCATTAACATTACTTCTAGTAAGCAGTATAGTAGAAAATGGAGCTGGAACAGGATGAACTGTTTATCCTCCCTTATCTTCTAATATTGCTCATGGAGGAGCTTCTGTAGATTTAGCTATTTTTTCTTTACATTTAGCTGGAATTTCCTCAATTTTAGGAGCAGTAAATTTTATTACTACAGTTATTAATATACGATCAACAGGTATCACATTTGATCGAATACCTTTATTTGTATGATCAGTAGTAATCACAGCTTTACTTTTATTACTTTCTTTACCTGTACTTGCTGGAGCAATTACTATATTATTAACTGATCGAAATATTAATACTTCATTCTTTGATCCTGCTGGAGGAGGAGATCCTATTTTATATCAACATTTATTTTGATTCTTTGGACACCCTGAAGTTTATATTTTAATTTTACCTGGATTTGGAATGATTTCTCACATTATTAGTCAAGAATCAGGTAAAAAGGAAACATTTGGATCCTTAGGAATAATTTATGCAATATTAGCAATCGGACTTTTAGGATTTATTGTATGAGCTCACCATATATTTACAGTGGGAATAGACGTAGATACACGAGCTTATTTTACTTCAGCAACAATAATTATTGCTGTTCCAACAGGAATTAAAATTTTTAGTTGACTTGCTACTCTATATGGAACTCAATTAAATTACTCTCCAGCTACTCTATGAGCCTTAGGATTCGTATTCTTATTTACAGTAGGAGGACTAACTGGAGTTGTTTTAGCTAATTCATCAATTGATATTATCCTTCATGATACATATTATGTAGTAGCTCATTTCCACTATGTCCTTTCTATAGGAGCTGTATTTGCTATTATAGCCGGATTCGTTCATTGATACCCTCTATTTACTGGATTAACATTAAATACAAAAATATTAAAAAGTCAATTTACTATTATATTTACAGGAGTAAATTTAACTTTCTTCCCACAACATTTCTTAGGGCTTGCAGGAATACCTCGACGATATTCTGATTACCCAGATGCTTACACAGCTTGAAATGTAATTTCAACTATTGGATCAACAATTTCTTTATTAGGAATTTTATTTTTTTTCTATATTATTTGAGAAAGTTTAGCATCACAACGACAAGTTATATTCCCAGTTCAACTAAATTCATCTATTGAATGACTTCAAAATACTCCACCAGCTGAACATAGTTATTCTGAATTGCCATTATTAACTAATTTCTAATATGGCAGATTAGTGCAATGGATTTAAGCTCCATATATAAAGTATTTTACTTTTATTAGAACCACTAATGTCAACATGAGCAAATTTAGGTTTACAAGATAGTTCTTCTCCATTAATAGAACAATTAATTTTTTTCCATGATCATACCTTATTAATTCTAGTAATAATTACTGTTTTAGTAGGTTATTTAATAATTATATTATTATTTAACAAATATGTAAATCGATACCTTTTACATGGACAAACTATTGAAATTATTTGAACTATTTTACCAGCAATCATTTTATTATTTATTGCTTTTCCTTCACTTCGTCTTTTATATTTATTAGATGAAATTAATGAACCTTCTATTACACTAAAAACTATTGGTCATCAATGATATTGAAGTTATGAATATTCAGACTTTAATAATATTGAATTTGACTCTTATATAATTCCTACTAATGAATTATCTTTAGATAGATTTCGACTATTAGATGTAGACAATCGAGTAGTATTACCAATAAATTCTCAAATTCGAATTTTAGTAACAGCCGCAGATGTAATTCATTCATGAACAGTTCCTGCTTTAGGAGTAAAGGTTGATGGAACACCTGGACGATTAAATCAAACTAATTTCCTAATTAACCGACCAGGCTTATTTTATGGACAATGTTCAGAAATTTGTGGAGCTAACCATAGTTTTATACCAATTGTAATTGAAAGAATTCCTGTAAATTATTTTATCAAATGAATTTCTAATAATATAAACTCTTCATTAGATGACTGAAAGCAAGTACTGGTCTCTTAAACCATTTTATAGTAAATTAGCACTTACTTCTAATGAAAAAATTAGTTAAATAAATAACATTAGTTTGTCAAACTAAAATTATCAATTTATTGATATTTTTTAATTCCTCAAATAGCACCAATTGGTTGATTAAGTTTATTTATTATTTTTTCTATTGCATTTGTAATTTTTAATATAATAAATTATTATTCATTTATTCCTTCTATACCTAAATCAAGTCTTTCGATTAAAACACAATCTATTAATTCATTAAATTGAAAATGATAACAAATTTATTTTCAGTCTTTGACCCTTCTTCAAGTATTTTCAATTTATCATTAAATTGATTAAGAACTTTTCTAGGAATTTTAATAATTCCATCTGCATATTGACTTATACCTTCACGATATCATATTTTTTGAAATAATATTTTATTAACCCTTCACAAAGAATTTAAAACTCTATTAGGACCAATAGGAGCTAATGGTTCAACCTTTTTATTTGTCTCATTATTTTCAATAATTTTATTTAACAATTTTATAGGATTATTTCCATATATTTTTACAAGAACAAGCCATTTAACTTTAACATTAACATTAGCTTTACCGTTATGATTAAGTTTTATATTATTTGGTTGAATTAATAATACTCAACATATATTCGCCCATTTAGTTCCTCAAGGAACACCTGCTGTACTAATACCATTTATAGTATGTATTGAAACAATTAGAAATATTATTCGACCTGGAACTCTAGCAGTACGACTAACTGCTAATATAATTGCAGGACACTTATTACTTACTCTTTTAGGAAATACTGGTCCCTCAATATCTTCTATTCTACTAAGAGTATTAATTATTACTCAAATCGCACTATTAGTTTTAGAATCAGCAGTTGCTATAATTCAATCATATGTATTTGCAGTTCTTTCTACTCTTTATTCTAGAGAAGTAAATTAATGTCAACTCACTCAAACCACCCATTTCATTTAGTAGATTATAGACCATGACCTTTAACTGCTTCAATTGGAGCAATAACAACCGTTGCTGGAATAGTAAAATGATTTCACCAATATAATATATCTTTATTCCTTCTAGGAAATATTATTACTATTTTAACTGTTTATCAATGATGACGAGATGTTTCTCGTGAAGGAACTTTTCAAGGTCTTCACACTGAAGCTGTTACAACAGGTTTACGATGAGGAATAATTTTATTTATTTTATCAGAAGTTTTATTTTTCGTTTCTTTTTTTTGAGCCTTTTTTCATAGCAGTCTATCTCCCTCTATTGAATTAGGAGCTATTTGACCTCCAATAGGAATTATACCATTTAACCCATTTCAAATTCCACTACTAAATACTGTAATTTTATTAACTTCAGGAATTACAGTAACTTGAGCTCATCATAGCTTAATGGAAGGCAATCATTCTCAAGCAGCACAAAGTTTATTCTTCACAGTAACTTTAGGTATTTATTTTACAATTCTTCAAGCATATGAATATATTGAAGCACCTTTTACTATTGCTGACTCAGTTTATGGATCAACATTTTTTATAGCAACAGGATTCCATGGAATCCATGTATTAATTGGAACTACATTTTTATTAATTTGCTTAATTCGACATTTAAACAACCATTTTTCAAAAAATCATCACTTTGGATTTGAAGCTGCTGCCTGATACTGACACTTTGTTGATATTGTATGATTATTCCTTTATGTATCAATTTATTGATGAGGAGGTTAATTAATTATCTATATAGTATAAAAAGTATATTTGACTTCCAATCATATGGTCTATTATTAATAGTATAGATAATTTTATCAATTTTAACAATAGGTTTAATTATTTTAACAATCTCTATAGTAGTAATATTATTAGCATCTATTTTATCAAAAAAAACATTAGTTGACCGAGAAAAATCTTCTCCATTTGAATGTGGATTTGATCCAAAATCTTCTTCCCGATTACCTTTTTCCCTCCGATTTTTTCTAATTACAATTATTTTTCTTATTTTTGATGTAGAAATTGCACTAATCTTACCAATTATTTGCATTATCAAATTTTCAAATCTTTTTATATGAACAACTACATCAATCATTTTTATTTTAATTTTACTTATTGGTCTTTACCATGAATGAAATCAAGGAATATTAAACTGATCTAATTAATAGGGTTGTAGTTAATTATAACATTTGATTTGCATTCAAAAAGTATTGATCATTCAATCTACCTTGAATATGAAGCGATAAATTGCAATTAGTTTCGACCTAATCTTAGGTATAATTTACCCTTATTCTTTAATTGAAGCCAAAAAGAGGCTTATCACTGTTAATGATAGAACTGAGATATATACTCCAATTAAAGAAGTATGATGCTCAAGAAAAAGCTGCTAACTTTTATCTTTTAATGGTTAAATTCCATTTATACTTCTAATTTATATAGTTTAATAAAAACATTACATTTTCATTGTAAAATTAAAAATTTTTTTTTATAAATTACTAAAAAAAATTCACTATATTCAAAGATAAATTTATCTCCCTAACATCTTCAGTGTCATACTCTAAATATAAGCTATTTGAATAAAAACAAATTATATACATATATATAACTACAATTCAAAGAATAAAACTCAATAAATAAACCTTCAAATTATTATTTTGTAATACCTGATTTAATTGAGAATTTTTAATTAAATTATAATATAATTGTTGTCCTCCAAAATATTCAGATCAACCTTGATCAAAAGATTTAACAGCTAACTTACCAACAATTAAAGAATAACTTATAATTCCATAAGTAGAAATATATGGTATAAATCACATAGATCCTAAAAAATAAGATGAATTATAATTATTTAAAGCCTTATTAAAAAAAAATAAAGAAACATTAGAAATTAAATAACCTATTAATCCTCCTACAATACATACAAATAAAGTTAATAACTTTAAATAAAAAGGTAATACAATTACAATAGGACTAGGAAAAATTAATCATCTTAATATTCTACCCCCAAAAATTCTTAAAATTAATAAACCTATTATACTCTTTAATATAACTCAACCTTCATCATTTAACATATTTAAAGAAGAAAAATTTGAGTCTCCTGTCATAGTATAATAAACTAATCGAAATGAATAACAAACTGTTAAACCTGTTGAAAAAAAATATAAAAAAAAGGAAAATATATTAATATAAGATAAAGAAACTATTTCTAAGATTAAATCCTTTGAATAAAACCCAGCTAAAAAAGGTATTCCACATAAAGCTAAATTAGCTACATTAAAACAAGAAGAAGTTAATGGTATTATTAATCTCAAACTACCCATTAAACGAATATCTTGACAATTATTTATATTATGAATAATAGCTCCTGCACATATAAATAATAAAGCCTTAAATAAAGCATGCGTTAATAAATGAAAAAATGCTAATTTATAATAACCTATTGATAAAATACTTATTATTAATCCTAACTGACTTAAGGTAGACAAAGCAATAATTTTTTTTAAATCAAATTCATAATTAGCGCCCAATCCTGCTATAAACATGGTTAATCCAGAAATTAATAATAATAAATTTCCTATTCAAGATCTTCTTAAAACAATATTAAAACGAATTAATAAATAAACCCCTGCTGTTACTAAAGTTGAAGAATGTACTAAAGCAGAAACAGGAGTAGGAGCAGCTATTGCAGCTGGTAATCAAGAAGAAAAAGGAATTTGAGCACTTTTAGTTATTGCTGCTAACATAACTAATCTACCAATAATTAATATTTCTAAATCACTTTTCATTACTTCTAAATAAAATACATAATTTCATCTACCATAATTTAATATTCAAGCAATTGCTAATAATAAAGCTACATCACCAATTCGATTAGATAATGCTGTTAATATACCGGCATTATAAGACTTTACATTTTGAAAATAAATTACTAAACAATAAGAAACAAGACCTAATCCATCCCATCCTAATAAAATTCTAATTAAATTTGGACTAATAATTAATAACATTATTGAACTAACAAATATTAAAACTAACATAATAAATCGATTAATTTTATAATCTCTACTCATATATTCCTTTCTATAAAAAATTACTAAAGAAGAAATTATTAATACAAAAGATATAAAAATTAAACTCATTCAATCAAATAATAAAGTTATTACAATACTTATTGAATTAAAAGAAACCACTTCCCACTCAATAAAAATTCTATAATCATTTATAATAAAAATAATACCTAATAAAAAACTAGATAATCTAAAAAAAAATAATCTAATAAATCTAATTGTACAAATTGATAAATATTTCACGGTTTAAAGAGAATAATTCTCATCAATGACACCACAAATCAATATTTTATTTAAACTATTTAAACATAATCATAATATACATATATCTCCCCTCAAAATTAATAAATTTAAAGGAAATCAATGTAAAAATAAAAGTAAAAATTCTCGAATAGAACCTCCTCTAAATGAATACGCCCCTGAAAAAATTTTTCCGTGTTGTCTATAAGCATATAAATATAAAGTATAAGCAGCTCTAAAAAATGATAATAATGATAATATTAACATTGAAACTCAAGATCAACTAACAATTCTATTAATTAAAGAAATTTCACCCAATAAATTTAATGTAGGAGGAGCTGCTATATTAGCAGAACTTAACAAAAATCACCATAAAGCTATAGAAGGTATAAAATTTAATAAACCCTTATTAATTAATAATCTACGACTACCTAACCGTTCATAAGAAATATTAGCTAAACAAAATAATCCTGAAGAACATAATCCATGAGCAATTATTAAAGTATAAGAACCACAAATTCCAGAATAAGTTATTGTTATTAAACCCGCTAAAACAATTCCTATATGAGCAACTGAAGAATAAGCAATTAAAGCCTTTAAATCTGTTTGACGTAAACAAATTAAACTAACTAATACACCTCCTACCAATCTAATTCTAACTCAAATATAATTAAATTTTAAACCCATTAATTGTATAAAAGATAAAACTCGTAATAAACCATATCCCCCTAACTTTAATATAATTCCAGCTAAAATTATAGACCCAGAAACTGGAGCTTCTACATGAGCCTTAGGAAGCCATAAATGAACTAAAAATATTGGTATTTTAACTAAAAAAGCTATTACTAATGAAAAATATAAAATTTCTAATTCAAATATATAATTATTTAATAAATAAAAATTTATAGTACCTGTAATTTTATAAATATAAAAAATACCCACTAATATAGGTAAAGAAACTAATAAAGTATAAAATAATAAATATACACCAGCCTGTAAACGTTCAGGTTGATACCCTCAACCTAAAATAAGAAATAAAGTAGGAATTAATCTTCTTTCAAAAAATAAATAAAATATAAATAATCTTATTCTTCTAAAAGTTAAAACTAATAAAACTAATAATAAAATAATATTTACTAAAAATAAATTTACATAATTATTATACTTATAAACAGATTCTCTAGCTATTAATATTAAAGAAACAATTCATAAACTTAATAAAATTAATCCATAAGAAATTATATCACAACCAAAAAAATAAGAAACAGATATAAAATAATTTCTATATATATTTATTATAATAAAAATAAATCTTAATAAAAATAAAAAACTTTGAACCATTCAATAAGTGTTATGTATTAAACATAAAGGAAACAAAAATAAAATAAAAATAATAATTTTTAACATTGTAAAATATTAAATCTTTGAAAATAATCATTACCATGAGTACGAATTATTCTAACTAAAATAGAAAGACCTAATGCTCCTTCACAAACACTAAAAGTTAAAAATATTATTCTAAAAAAAAATTCAAAATTAAGTATATTTAAGTAAATAAATAATAATAAAAATAATCTTAAAACAATATATTCTAATCTTAATAATATAGATAATAAATGTTTACGATTAGAAACAAAAGTAAACACCCCTATAATAAATAAAACTCTAGATAAAATTCAATTTAAAATTGTTAACATTAGTTTTAATAGTTTAATAAAAACATTGGTCTTGTAAATCAAAAATAAGAAATATTCTTTTAAAACTTCAAGAGAAAAGAAATTTCTTTATCATTAATCCCCAAAATTAATATTTTAATTAAACTACCTCTTGATATTATTCAATGAATTTTATTAACATTATTACTTATTTTTAATTTTATTTTTTTTAATATAAAACACCCACTAGCTATAGGATTAACTTTATTAATCCAAACAACATTAATTTGTCTTACATCAGGATTAATAACTAAAACATTTTGATTTTCTTACATTTTATTTCTAGTATTTTTAGGTGGAATATTAGAATTATTTATTTATGTAACATCTTTAGCATCTAATGAAATATTTACATTTTCAATTAAATTAATAATAACAACAATTATTATATTTTTATTAAGAATTTCAATTTTAATTTTCATTGACAAAAATATTCTTACACAATACTCAAATATAGAAATTAAATCAATTTTTGATATAAATTCATATATCATAGAAAACTCTATATCACTTGTAAAATTATATAATTATCCTACTAATTTATTAACTATTATATTAATAAATTATTTGCTAATTACCTTAATTGCTGTAGTTAAAATTACTAAATTATTTAAGGGACCACTACGACCTATATTCAACTAATGAACAAACCTTTACGAGTTAAACACCCTATTTTAAGAATTGCAAATGGAGCTCTAGTAGATCTTCCAGCACCTATTAACATTTCTGCATGATGAAATTTTGGATCCCTTTTATTTTTATGTTTAATAATTCAAATTCTTACCGGACTATTTTTAGCTATACATTATACAGCAGATATTAACTTAGCTTTTAATAGAGTTAACCATATTTGCCGAGATGTAAACTATGGATGATTATTACGAACTATACATGCTAATGGTGCATCATTCTTCTTTATTTGTATTTATTTACACGTAGGGCGAGGAATTTATTATGGATCTTACTTATTTACCCCTACTTGACTAGTAGGAGTAATTATTTTATTTCTAGTAATAGGAACTGCTTTTATAGGATATGTATTACCATGAGGACAAATATCTTTTTGAGGAGCTACTGTAATTACTAATTTACTCTCAGCTATTCCTTACCTAGGAATTGATTTAGTTCAATGAGTATGAGGAGGATTCGCAGTTGATAATGCTACTCTTACACGATTTTTTACATTTCATTTTATTTTACCCTTTATTGTTCTTGCAATAACAATAATCCATATTTTATTTTTACATGAAACTGGTTCTAATAATCCTATAGGATTAAATTCAAATATTGACAAAATTCCATTCCATCCATATTTCACATTTAAGGATATTGTAGGATTTGTTGTAATAACAATAATTTTAATTTTATTAGTTCTAATTAATCCATATCTATTAGGAGATCCAGATAATTTTATTCCAGCTAATCCTCTAGTTACACCAGTACATATTCAACCTGAATGATACTTCTTATTTGCATATGCAATTTTACGTTCTATTCCTAATAAACTAGGAGGAGTAATTGCTCTTGTATTATCTATTGCTATTTTAGCAATTCTTCCATTTTATCATTTAAGTAAATTTCGAGGTATTCAATTCTATCCAATTAACCAAATTCTATTTTGATTAATAACAGTTACTGTAATCCTATTAACATGAATTGGAGCCCGACCAGTAGAAGAACCTTATGTTTTAATTGGACAAATTTTAACAGTAGTTTATTTTTCTTACTTTATATTCAACCCATTAATTATTAAATGATGAGATAATTTATTAAATTAGTTAATGAGCTTGAAATAAGCATATGTTTTGAAAACATAAGATAGAAATTAAATTTTCTATTAACTTTACTAAAAAAAAATATCTAAATTAAATAAATTAAAAAAACCTTAAACCCCACAAAAAATAATAAAAAATTTAACGAAAAAGGTAAAAATCTTTTTCAAGCCAAATATATTAATTTATCATATCGAAACCGAGGTAAAGTTCCTCGAACTCAAATAAATATAAAAGAAATAAATGTTAATTTGACATAAAATAGTAAAGAAAACACATCTCTACCTAAAAATATTACACAAAATAATATTCTCATAAATAAAATTCTTGCATATTCAGCTAAAAAAATTAAAGCAAATCCTCCTCTTCTATATTCTACATTAAACCCAGAAACTAATTCAGATTCACCTTCTGCAAAATCAAAAGGAGTACGATTAGTTTCAGCTAAAGAAATTCTAAATCAAACTAAAGCTATTGGAAATATAATAAACAAAAATCAAATAAACAATTGATACTTATAAAATATTAATATATTATAGCCTCCAATTAAAAAAACAAAACTTAACAAAACTAAAGCTAAGCTAACTTCATAAGAAATCGTTTGAGCTACTGCTCGCAATCCTCCTAATAAAGCATAATTAGAATTAGAAGATCAACCAGCAATTATCCCAGTATACACTCCTAAACTTGTACAACATAAAAAAAATAACAACCCCAAATTAAAAGAAAAAAGCTTCACAAATAAAGGTATACATATTCAAACTAACAAAGAAAGAAATAAAGAAAAAATAGGAGAAAAATAATAAGAAATATAATTTGACAATAAAGGATAAGTTTGTTCCTTAGTAAATAATTTGATTGCATCACAAAAAGGCTGAGGAATACCTACAATACCAACCTTATTAGGACCTTTACGAATTTGAATATATCCTAATACCTTACGCTCTAAAAGAGTCAAAAATGCAACTCTTACTAATACAAAAATAATTAATAATAAACTACCAACAATAAATAATAAATTTTCTATAAAAAACAAGTACTATTTGTGATAAAATTCACATAAATAAATTCTAAATTTATTGCACTAATCTGCCAAAATAGTATAAATTATTTATATTCAATATAAAAATAATTATTTATTAAATATTAGGTCCTTTCGTACTGAAATATTTTAATTTTTTAAAGATAGAAACCAACCTGGCTTACGCCGGTTTGAACTCAGATCATGTAAGAATTTAAAAGTCGAACAGACTTAAAATTTAAGCGGCTACACCTAAAATTATATCTTAATCCAACATCGAGGTCGCAATCTTTTTTATCGATATGAACTCTCCAAAAAAATTACGCTGTTATCCCTAAAGTAACTTATTTTTCTAATCGTTATTAACGGATCAATTATTCATAAATTAATGATTTTTAAAATTAAAAGTTTATTAAATTTTAATATCACCCCAATAAAATACAATTAATTATTATAACAAAAAAAATCTATGAAATTCTAATAATCTATGTATAAAGATTTATAGGGTCTTCTCGTCTTTTAATATTATTTTAGCTTTTTGACTAAAAAATAAAATTCTATTATAAATTTTTATGAAACAGTTAATATCTCGTCCAACCATTCATACCAGCCTTCAATTAAAAGACTAATGATTATGCTACCTTTGCACAGTTAGTATACTGCGGCCATTTAAATTATCAGTGGGCAGGCTAGACTTTAAAAAAAATTCAAAAAGACATGTTTTTGTTAAACAGGCGAACATTATTTTTGCCGAGTTCTTTATAAAAACTTATCAATTAATTATATTTATACAATATAATATACTAATTTTATCATTATTTTTTTATTTTTATAATTAAAATAAATACTTTAATACATAATTAAAATTAAATAAATAATCAATATAATAAAATAAATTATAACAATTTCATTAATAATAGCTATTTCTAAGCTTACATTTATTAAATTATTTAATAATTTTTAATAATTTATTTCATAGCTTATCCCACAAAATATTAAAATAAAATAATTATTTAATTAATACATTTAACTAAATAATATAAAATTTCTAAATTAAATTTATTTCTTAAAGAACTAGATACCTTTAAAAACGAATAACATTTCATTTCCAATATATTATATAAAATAATTTTATCATATTAACTTTTATAATATATTAACTCTTTTAAAATCGAGAAAATTATAATAAATAATTTTTATTTGATAAACCCTGATACACAAGGTACAATAAATTAAATTTTCTTTTTAAATATTTATTTTTCAAATTATTTCAATTTTCTTTCACAATACTATTTAACTATAATTAAAATTATTTTTTCTTTATAAAATACTTAAACAAATCTCATAATAATTATTTTTAATAATTTATAATAAAAAAAAAATTAATTAATAAATAAAATATAATCAATTTATATTGATTTGCACAAAAATCTTTTCAATGTAAATGAAATGCTTCACTGAATAAGCTTTAAATTGCATTCTAGGTACACTTTCCAGTACATCTACTATGTTACGACTTATCTTACCTTAATAATAAGAGTGACGGGCGATGTGTGCATATTTTAGAGCTAAAATCAAATTATTAATCTATATAATTTTACTATCAAATCCACTTTCAATAAATTTTTCAAATTTATATTCATTTAAATAATTTTATTGTAACCCATCAATACTTAAATATAAGCTACACCTTGATCTGATATATTTTCTTTTTAAAAATCTTGAAAATTAACTTTCTTATAAAATATTCTAATAACGACGGTATATAAACTGAATACAAACTTAAGTAAGGTCCATCGTGGATTATCGATTACAAGACAGGTTCCTCTGAATAGACTAAAATACCGCCAAATTTTTTAAGTTTCAAGAACATAACTATTACTACCTTAGCTTTCAAAAATACATTTTAAATAATAGGGTATCTAATCCTAGTTTATTAATAAAATTTCCAAGCTTTAATTATTTTATTTAAAATTATTATAAATTTAAAATTTCACCTAATAAATTTATTTTTATTTAATAAAAATCAATTTAACTCAAACTAAAAAAATTTATTTGTATTATTCGTATAACCGCGGCTGCTGGCACAAATTTAGCCAATACTCTTCAATATTACTATTTCTAAGTTTCCTTAATTAATAATATTAATTACTGCGATTAATAAAAAATTACTTACTATTAAAATAAATAAAAATTCTCACAAAAATTTACATATAAATTAAACTGATAACAAATTTAAAAGCCAAAATAAAACTTTATATATTAAAAATAAAATTAAAATAAATAATTCTAATAAATAAAAATTACATAAATAAATTTATTTAGTATAAACAATTTACAATTTATTTCTTTATACTTAAATTAACATGAAAACTCTATTATTACGAAATGAATTATATAAATATTTAATTAATACATTTATAATAATTAAAAATTGGTAATTCCTCCTACACAAAATAAATATCAACCCCCCAATTGATATCTATAAAAAAATTAAATAATAATAAATAAATAATTTTATTAATAATATTAACATAAATAAATTTATTTAGTATAAACAATTTACAATTTATTTCTTTATACTTAAATTAACATGAAAACTCTATTATTACGA